AAGACGTTTCCAATACCGACAGCAGCTCCCGCTGAAGCAATTGTAGCAGCTCCGGCACCCATTGATTTTGCACCTTCTAACATCTCGGGTTGAGAATTCTCGTCATGCTTTTTCATTCACGATTTTATGTTATAGATTCCTCCTCGATTCTTCCCCTCGTTCCTTTTCTCTTGGGCATCTCACTTGGAATGCAAATAATTCTTTTCGATCTTGTACTCAAGTACACTTCAGACCAAACCAATCTCGACAAAAAAGCAAAATAGCAAGCTTCTCCCTACGGTCGCCTTCGTCAGCCTTTCTTTTCTAGAAACGCTACGAGATTGATTCTCTATTTCTTATGAAATGGAGAGTTAGATTGGGGAGTGCGCTTTCGAATGTAGCGGTACACCTCATTGCACTACACTCTACTCTCCATTCTTGCTGAAGCCTCTGAAAGCCCAGTCAGCTAAAGCTAAGGAAGCTCAGTCAGTTAGCCCTGAAGGTTTTTTCGTTTCGCGATTCATGGCCATCGTTAGCACTCAGCCTTCCAGAGTGACGCAACTCTACTTCGTAAACTCAACCTTCGTCTGGTCTTGCAACCTTCGACTTGCATGTGTTAAGCATATAGCTAGCGTTACAGAGTATGTTGTCTCAATCACAGACATAGCATTTTCGATCTTAGGCGAACGAGGGTTACCGGCTCTACGACCTCGCAAGGCACTACTGTAGAGCTCTTTGGGCCTGCCGCTTTCTCAATCGAAAATGGAAACTGTCAAGATTAGCCTACTGAAGAATTCCATCTATCACTTACGTCATTTCTCAAGGTCAAAAATCCATAATTTAAGCATTAAGTCATCGTTCCGTCATCCAACATGCTTCTATCTAAGTGATTTCATACCTTACTATTTCCCTCCGTCACCCTTCTAAGCTCCTTTGCCCTATGCCTTTAGTCTGCTTTGAATGATCATTTCACTCTTCGAAGGTGAGCGAAGTACTTCGAGGGATTAGATGGAAGGAACCTCTGCTAAGAATGGAATGCATTGATTTGGGGCACTTCTTCTCCTTATTTAGCTTTCAAGTGGGAGAGGACTTCCATAGAGTCATTTATGTTAACCCCTGCTTTGTGGTACTATCTCAGTCTAAGGCTTTGGGAGCCTGCATTTGTGGGATGGGAGCTGAGGCCACATTCACTACCATCGCAGTCTGGGTCCAACTAGGAGGTCTTCCCATTGAATTCTATTACATGACCACATTGAATAGGCTAGGAAAGGAATGGAATCTTCGCGTGGACAAAGAGAGAGAAGAGAGGGCTAGGTCAACCTTATGGATAGCGTAGCGTAAGGACGGGATAGGAAAGAGAAATGCTCAATGAAGCGCTCAAGAGAAGGGTGTAGGGCGTTGAGCAGGGCTAGTCAGCGCCTTAAAAGAAGGACGTGGTAACCGTCTTTAGTGAGGGGACGAGTCATCTTGCTCGACATCATGGGATCGCACTTTCATTAACGGGCTGCTTACTCCGAATTGGGATATATAATTAGCCCAAGCAAGACAAGGCAAATTGAGGTGCGGTGACGCGAAGATCGGTACTTTTTTTCTTCCTTTCTTGGAAGTTGATCGATTGGGTCCCGTTAGTCAATTCTTAATATAGTGAAAGTCGGGGTTTAGCCTTTCCCATTACAATAGTTGAATAAGAATCGAATGTAGCCTTCCATTTCAAGGCGAGGCCACCCATTTCTATTCAACTATTCTTTTCGCTTCTTCTGTGTGGGATGGGGTAGGGAGAGGGCTAAGCTCAATTCAAAGACGCTATATTATATAAGGGCATTCATTAGAATCGCCTTTAATGCGCATTGAGCGAGTAGTTAGTTTAGTTCAGTTGTTCTATGAGATCTCTCCTTCCAAGAGTTTTTCCGTAAGAGATGAAGGCTCCTGAGCTCTCTTTTTCAGGATGGAACGTTGGTTCAGGACCACTGGACGGGCTAGGGTCCTGTTAAATTAGATTTTCTAAATCCTGCCACAGAGGTTCTTTTCTACCTTTCGAAGACATACATGCCAAGCTCCTTAAGATTAGATTTTAGGACTCCTAGTTCCAACTTCAATCTTGGAGCAAGGTGGTGAGTAGAGCTAGGATCGGGCAAGGTTAGGAAAGGCAAGAAAGAATAGGAATCTAATAAGATAACAAAAGGCTTTTCCAGCCTGAAGAAGGAAAGCAGCATAATCACATAAGCAAAGGCATGATATGATTCGGAAGCAGGGGCGAAACCAAAATCTGAGTGATTTTAAATAACAACCAACCGATTGGAAAATACATAGAAAAAGGAGACCTTTCTCATAGGGTTAAGGGCGGGAGGCCATTCAACTAATTAGAAGTAAGTAAGAGCTTTTTATAAGCCTTACCAAACACAAGCCTTGCTAAGCAACAAGACTCAACTAGGGCACAGGAGAACTAAGCAGGGTTTGAAGAAGAGAGGCTAAAGGGGTAAAGGAAAGGGGGTCGGCGGGCAGGGGGGTCTGACGATGCGGAGAGCAAACAAAGGCGACAAAGCGAACGGATGAAAAGCTACAACAAAACGGGTGGCTACCCGCAGTGGTCCCACTGCACGGGGGGATCTGGGGCAAATAGAGATGGACAGCTCGAAGAAAGCGCCACATGCGGAACACTAGATTCTATCAGCTCAAACACCCCGTTGGGACGACGGCTGTCTTCCAGCTCTAGTTCACCAACGGGGGGAGGAAGTGCGCAGTTTGCAGTTTGCAATCCTATTCTAGTTCGCGTGCGTGTAAGCCTTAAGCGTATTCCTTCCTTGTCTGTAAGCGCTCTAAGGAGAGTGAGGTACTCTCGAATGGGAGGACCGAACAGTCTTGTTTTACAGTTTTCAGTTTAGGCTTTCAGTTAACGCTTTCAATTATGAGTAGAACTAACTAGAAGCCAATTTCAATTTAACAAAAACGCGACTTTTAAAGCCCTTAAATTGTCTTGTGGCTTTCGAGCTCCTTTATTATTCTTAGGTTGATAGGGTGCTCCAGAGTTTGTTTTCACCGTTTGCTGCTTTCAAGCCCTTTCTTAGTAGGGTTGCAGGGAATCAATCCCTCTTTGAAAGCAAACCACTAATAGTCAAGGGCTAGATTTCAATCTATGGAATTGCGCTGGCGTTGATTTGAAGATCCCTCTTGAACAGAATGATTAAACATAAGATCAAACCTAAAATTTTTTTAATAAATTGAAAACGAATCCAGAACTGTATTCCGGATCCAGGGCTGACTTACAATAAAGTGCCATTATAAGCAGCAGAATTGGGCATAGATTATGTTATCAATTAGACTACTGATCCTTGTTATCAGTTAGATTGTGGTATAGTCAAGATCGTTGGAAAAATCAGAGGCAAAGAAAAACACTCTAAAGAAAAAAGAGGATGTCAATACTATGAGCAACTAAGCCAATAACCTATGGAACGCTTTTAGGTAGACAGTTGACATATGATTTAGATGGACCAATCTCTCGCGGGATGAAATATGCAGTTTTCCCAATCCATGGGAAATGGTGACATTGTCTAGATAATCAAAGTCAAGAATGACTGTGACCAAGAGTGATTGTGAAGAAGATGATACAGCATCCTCTGAAGAAGATGGTCCTGCCACCTATCTTGCCCTAAATGCAACTGGAACATGTGGCTGCAAACATTATGGAGAGACTTCGAGGGTTCTAAGCGCCAGCATTAATGCAATAGAAAAGTGTGAGAAACTATATTGTAAAGGAATTCGATGCTTTTCCTCTTTCTGATATCTATTAAAAGATAAACAAGGCAGCTCCTCCTTTATGGGGAACCGAGCACCCAGAAGAGCCTAATCTTGAACATGCTATCAAAAAGACTAAAGATATATTGGTCCAGCCCCAGAAGAAATGATTTCACTGCGGCGCATGACTACTATGACATATGGGTCTTCGAAAAATTTCATGAGCCAGATGCAGAAAGCTCCATTTTCGGGGCAACGGAGGCAGGAACCACATTCGCCAATACAATGCTTAAGGTCCTTGATGAACAAGAATGCCAATTAGACTCAAAATATGTGAGAGTCTTCACCAAAAAGAGAAATGTGCCCATGATCGTAGTAGCTAATCAGCTGCCCGGATCCCTAAGAAATAGAGGACCCCTTAGAGAGAGGTTTATGAGGTTGAGGTTCTTCTCCAATAGGCCAAATCTAGAGGAAGAGAGAGTCATAGCAACTTTAGATAAATGCTTTCGAAGACAAATAGAGCAAAACCAGTACGCTGCAATCACGCCGACGCCTGAGGTAGAGCTCCAATACAATGAGGGAGGCTTTGATTTCTTTTTCATTTTTTCCCCGGAAGAAAAAAGAAAATGAAAAGAACAAAAAAAAGAGAAAATCCCCAAAATTTCCCCGGAAAAACTGGGGAAAGTCTTTATACTCAATCAAATCGGGTCAAAGAACAGTCAATCAAAGTAAGAAGGGGTCGGAGCGAACTGAAAAACCGCAAAAAGTGCCTATGTATGATTGCTCTATTTCACAGATTTGCCAATAGAGTACCACAGCTTCGGACCGGAATGAGAGGGGTAAACCCGAGTAGTGATGAGCGCCAACAGCCCAATCCCACACGAATACTTACAGCACCGAAGAGAGGAAGCCAGACGCAAAGGGAGTTCCCGCGAATGACAAAATGGCGGGAGGGTGTAGAGATTCAGCCCATGCGGAGGATGCCGCGGAGAAAGTGGATAAACCCGCTTATAGACCTCAAGGAAAGGGATGGGATACCATAATTTTAAGATATAACGAGAAGATCACAAACCAAGAACGCATTTTTGAAAAGTTCATTTTTTAGAGTGGAGGCTAAAAATAAAGAGAAATCAAGTACCTTTGGATCAAATATGGAAACCAGCTGCAGCGAATACCCTTCTGATCCCGTACATTTTAGGAAGTAAGGTGGTAAAAAATAATCAAAACCAATTCCTGATAAAAAGCATAAGAAGAGAGAAAGAGGTCTGTATTTGAAAAAAACAGAGACAGAAAAGAGGAGATATTGTTCCAGAGACAGAGAAGCCAATAAAAAACATTAATCTTGCCACTGGACTATAAAAATGTATCAAACCAAAGACAAGATGCGAAGGTACGAGCTTGAAGTGTCCATAAGCTTGAAGCATATAGGGGCAGCGAGCCCTTATTAGTAAAGTAAAGCTACAAAAAAACGAAATATTAACCCGCGGTGCGGATCTGACTCGACTAAGGAAAGATCTACTCCGAAAGATCAGAGAAAGAAGAGCGTTTGATCTACTAATAGCGGCATAAGAACAGCAACTATACTGGCAGTTGCTCCAACCTAAGCAAGACGCATTTTTGAGACATAATGATATCCATACTCTCTGTCGGGGGACTTAGGCTTGTGGCACCCCCTATCACAACAAGGCAGCCTCCTAACCCGTGGAATCCGCTTGCCCGTTGGATGAGAAAGCTGACTTCGCTTAGAGAGACTGGAGATCGTAGTCTCAATCCTAACCTCATAGAAGGTCTTTTCATGGTATGCCTTCCTGGCTCGTATGATTGTGTTTCCTTCCTCACTGGTATTCCCATATCGGGATCGGGGACCAAGACCTAGCGTAGTACCATACCCGACCCACCTCTCGCTAGTCTTACTGATTTTTCCGACTTGGTAGTGGAAAAGGGAATCAAACATGATTGCGAACTAGACTAAGGTGCAGATAAACTCGTTAGCGGGAAGAACAACGACTAGCAGTACGAGGAGGCGATTCAGCAAGAGAGGCACACCTCCGCTATTGACCTGATCAACTTGTTTTGACTCGACAAAACCCAATCTACTCGTATCTGTTGCTTCCCTTTGAAAATAGAATTCATAAATTGACTTTTTCTTTTTGAAAAGGTTCCGAGTTTTCGTATCTTCTCCCGAGAAGGAATGAACTAAGTTAAGTAAGTGGTCATCAGTTGTATCTTCCCAGAGAGATTGCTAGGCTTGCGGGCACAGCCCTCTGTTGTAAAGGTGGGAAAACTTTCCCACCCCACCTCGCATGAGCAAAGAGCAAGCAGCTTACTTACCTAAGAAAAAAGGGCAGGATTTGAATCAGAAACTCGTGGATAGAGTGGTTGGTTTGGGATGTCAGATGAGGGATTAGCTTCATTGAACTGAAAGGGCTGGTCGAAAGCTAAAGCAGTACGAAAAAATCAGAGAAAAAGGGCAAGTAGGTCGGCTTCAAAAAGGGCTAGGGTTGCTTTCTCTGTTGGTTGAATTCGCCACTAGGTGGAATCAGACCTTCGGCTCTCGATTGCTGCTTGATTACCTCTGTCGCTTGCGTTAGTTAAGCTTTCTTCGCTTTCAGTTCCGCACCAAATCGTAGCAAAGCGCAGACGCGGTAGCCATTTTGGAAAGCTGCCCGTTAGCTTAGTAGCTGCGAGACCTGTCCAGTTCCGCTCTTCCCACAACATCCTGCAAGCCTATACTTCTTGCTTTGATGGCTGTCACTGCAATCGTTGGAATTGGTTGGTCGCTTGCTTGATTGGAAGGACTGCCGCTTTTCTCTCTTAGCTTGACTGATCGTGTAGCAACGAGCTGCTTGAATCTGAAACTCTAAAAAGCATGATCGGCCATTTCCCGATTGAACCAACACAGCTGTTCCGCTTCCCCACAACCTACCTTCCCTGAACGAGCTCTTTCTATCCGTTCCTTTCCCTTACTTCCCTAAAAGCTGGATCTATCTCTTCCTCCGAGTCGTGCCTCACCAAAACTAGTGATTTTCTGACAGTCGTGACATCGCTCCGCCAGACCCAGTGTGGACCAGGAGGGTAGTGACACTTGTCGTTCAAGATAAAGGGGAACGATCCGCAGGAATACATAGACGTCTTCGCTTGGAGTTATGACCAGAGGACTCGACCCGCCAAGCTTAAGCTTAGTAGTTGTGTAGGCGGAAAAAATAGAGTTCCAAAAAAAAATAGCATAGTGAAAAAAAGTGCTCGTGGGTGGACCGCGCAACGGAGAGAGCGCCTAGCGCGAAAGCCGTTGCGCGGTAGCGCATCCGTTTTCTTGCTCCTTCCCACTATGAATTTTAAGAAAGCAACCTCTCTTGCCGGTCAGCCTCCAAATGTAATGGCTAGCTCAGATAAGAGCACTTCAAGCTATTCAAATAGATTGACTCCAGAGTTGTGGTGTCTTACTGGGTTGGTACTTCAAGTTCTGTCCCCCGACACAGCTTGCTTGGAAGTCATGGCAAGCTTTTATCCTGATCGTACCGGTTCCTGGCAAGTATTAAGAAGTTCTATCCTCTTCAAACTTCTGTGCTTAACTTCATCTCCGCCCTACTTATCTTTTCCCTTGCGAAGTGAATAGTTGTTTCGAAAAGAAACGACTTTAGGTATACTTCCATTGTGTGCGCGGTTTCTCTCCTTATTGAAGCAGTTATGCTTGTGTGAAAGCGGAGCCTTGGGTAAGGAGACTCTTTTAGTGGTACGCCCCTTGGACCTTAGCCCCTTAAGGGTTGGGTTCTAGTGGCGGGCTCTTGGGTCGTCCGGACCCATATCTGGTAAAAGTGGTGGCCTGGTTGGCCCCACACCCCTTATCATGCGTGTCTGTGGGAGCTGTTTGTGCTAGCGTTTTGGCGCTCGCCTTATGGTTCTCAGTCCTCTCTCGCCGAGATGCCTTTTCAAAAGATTTCTTCCCGCATCGGAACAACACCCACTATACTAGATTTAGCCAATTCGGGTGCGGATGGGGATTCCCCAATTGATTTTACAGATTCGGATTTGGATGCCCCTGCGCATAAAGATATGGATAGGGATGTCGATTCAGATGTGGCTAGAAAGGCTCGTTTGAGTGATTCATAAACCCTCGTCGAGATAAAGAAGCAAGGCTTTCATCCGGAATGCTACCTCGAGAAATGCTGCTTTAGGATAAACTAGATATGTTGCGAGAGAAACTTGATATCTTAGTTCGGCTGATGCTGCTTTGGATGCTTACCTTATCTTTTTCCACCGACCTCGGTTCGGTTGGCTCTTTGAGATCAACTGAACAGGTTGTTAGCGCTCTCTCCTCCGGTTCTAGGCCCTCCGATCTTTTCAATTCAAAAATGCCCTTTTGCTATTTCACTTCCCCATAGGGCCTAAGGTTGGTTTGTAAATCAGTAAATTTATATAGAGGGGCCTTCACGGCTTGATAACCATGTGTTACAGGCCGCGGAAATGCCATTATCAATGATTATTGAGTGGATCCTCCGTTCCCATCTTTCAAAGAAGACAAAATGTGACCTCTCGCACTTGAAAAAGAGATGCTATATAGCCGATTCCATTACTATGATATTTCATAGTGAATTCTTTCAATCAGGACCGCGAAAAAATATCATAGTAAATGAAATCATGCCCTTCCTTGAATGAAAGAAAAGCAGCTGATTGATAATTAATGTGCGCTCCTGTGGGAGTCGAACCCACCCCATAGGTGCTTTGTTCTACCGAGAGATGAACTAAGGAGCGGCAACCCCTACATCTCTGAACGACCGAACAAGGAAATTCTCTGAACTCGGTCAAAGATAAATACAATTCGAAATGAGCACACCGACGGACCATGAAAACGTTACGCTACGCCCCATAGTATCTTCATCTTCGCTGCAAAAACAAGAAAAATGAAATGTTGTATGTGACATCGCTGCAATAATTCACTCAGGGGAAAGAAGAGTGGGTTATGTGGGCTTCTTTCGCTTGAGTGAATTATTTTCTTCGGAGGCTGCATTAAGATACTAAGGTGGTTTGGCACTCCTGGTCAGTGGTAGCGTGGAGACCAAGTCGAGTGAGCCCTAAGCGACCTTAATAAGCAGTAGAATCCCGCGCTACTACGAAGAGTTCGCAGCTTGTGGAGGCGGAGGAAATAGCACCAGCAGCAGAGCTAGAGAGTATAAGCCTTGGTGAATGAGCCAAGGTTCCTTACTTCTATTCGCTATAGCTTCAATGCCGAGCTAGCATAGCGGTTTCGCTGTTTGTTGAGAAACTAACAAGAAAGAAGCTAAGTGATTTCTCCTCCCTAACCCCCTACTCTATTCCGAAAGTCCCACAGGGCATTCTTCCACTGGCCATTTGAAAGATGAATCTCTACCTTTTGAATAAGGTGCCTAGCCTTAGCGGATTCCTACTTCTAAGAGGGAAAGTGCTAAGACCGCTAATGCCGCATCCACAGGATAAGCATTCATTTACCTTTCAAAGATCGTTTATCCCGCAGCATCTTAAGTATGCTACAAAGAAGCATGAAAGGGCTATCCGAAATGGACAAAATCGGCTTCATCTAATGCTTGCTGGCTAGCGCTATAGGGCTGTGAACCATAGGCCTTTCTTCTTTTGAGAAGAGCTTGCGCACTAGCATTCCTTCACCCGATCGGAGACTACCCGGCAAAGTCCTAATCGGAGAATTCCAGATGTCTTGGAATACATTGATAGAGGCATTTTTATGTATGCAGAGGCTTAGTCAAAAGAAAGCTTTAAAAGAAAGATACTTTCACTCGCTTAAAAGCGCCTCACTGTGCGAAGAATAGCCCTTAAAGCTAGATAACTGATCCGCCAGAGTATTGATGTTCAAAAACCCCTCCCCCCCCCCGGTTTCGGTTTTGCAATCTAGCTCGGAAACATCCCGCGTGAGCGAGGGCTGCCCTCCAGCTCTGATTTCACTGGGGATTTTCAGGGGAGAACTCACAAGAAAAGAAGACTAACTCAATTCTCTCAGCTTAGACACTGGGCAATAGAAGGAAGTGAGTCTCTAATCCCCCCCAAGGACAGTAACCATAGAATTGAACTTCTTAGCATTAGCAAGGTAGCAAAGCAGCAAAGGAGGAGAAGCAAGAACTCTTCTCTCACCCGAAGGCGAGCGAGTGCACTACATTGAGTAGGAATTCGGAATAGAATAAGCTGGTGGGAAGAGAATACCACGAATACGCTATTTTTAAGATAAGGGCATGCGGACGATGATTTGGCTTTTAAAGATGAGAAGGACTTTTTGAGAGCGAATCTGCCATTAATTAACTCTTGCTACTGTTCTCGAATAGGCTCTTTCGAGTTCAGGTTTGAATGAAGGAATTGAATCCACAGCTATTTAATCTGCTGTTGGCATATCAGCTCTTGTGCACTCATAAGCTCTTGGGAGAGTCCAAAGAACTCCATTCTTTTCTTTTTACGAATAAGCTCTTTCCGCTTTTCATTCCTCATGCACTGAGAAGTAGCAAAGCTTTTCCTCATGCCAGCGTTCAGTTCAGTTCCTATTGAGGAAGAGATGTCTATTCAAAATTCATTTCTAGAGTCAGATTCATATGGAGTCTATCCCACTCACTACTTTAAGTCCCACGGCTGATGATTCAATTCATCTGCACACCGCTTATTCAACAACGGCTATTTGAACAAAGGGTATTCATCCATGAGCTCCTACTACCACTAGCACCGGTTATTCCACATCACCAGGAAGGGAATCGGGTAAGGCAGATTCTATAACAGCGGTTGATTCAATACTTTTCTTTCTGTGCTCGTGGCTATTTTGACTAGAATGAATGTGTAGTTCAGTTCTAAGCCTTAGGGCTAAAAGATTAGCAGCTGAGTCAATAGCAGCAGTTAGTAATTCAATTGCAAACAGAAGACCAGATACGAAAACAATAAGAATTCATACTCCAACTAACAGCTCATTCCCTGACTTACTTGCCTTGCCTCCTGGCCCGGAAAAATCCGATATGTCACTTCTTTCCCCTTCTGCTTCTTCTCTGCTCGTTCTCGTGGGATATCCTTATTCCGATTCTCCATCAAGACTAACCTTGAATTCAAAATGACTCATCACCCCAAAAGTGCTTTCTGAAGGGGCGGAGCGATGCCTTCAAAATTCGTGTATGTTTGCCCGTCTTCCTAGAAGACGTTTTTTCTCCTTTTGTGGAAGGGCTACTGATCGGGGCAGTCAGAATGAAAGCAGATCGTTAGCGAACCAGAAAAGACTGGCCAGAAGGACTTGCCGCTTTCTTTCTCTTACTGCCGAATGGAATGGATGTCTCTAGGCGAATCTGACTTGTCCGCTAGTAGTCTTCTTTTCACCTGCGCCTCTTCCCTCGCCTCCTTCGGATCTCTTAGATAGAATAAGAAAAGGAAGGACTAGAAAGAAGGGATGTAAAAAAAGGTGTGCTGGAAAGCCGGAGAAAGGTCTGTGCTTTCGTCAGGGGCACTCCCATGTTTGACATCTCATTCAAGAGAGAGTGAGTAGAAGCCCACGGAGCGGCGGTAGGGGAAGAAGGGATAAATACAATCTCTATCCAGCAGACAAGTTTGAAGGGGGCAAAGAAAACCCAGTTACGTCTATTTCCATTCTCATTCTAGTTGTAAGCGCATCCCGTTGGAGTGTAAGAATGCTCGGGCCATCCAATTCAAGTGTACTTCTCGGCGAGCCTGTCCTGAGGTTTGAGTTGGAGGTCCAGTCTTGGGGACTCCTTTCATGATTCTTTCATTCCTGAGTCTGAGTCGGTGGAAGCGAGTGATAAAGAAATTTTTTTGTTCTAGTTCCTCTTCAGCCGTTGAGAGCTCCCTAAAAGCCTGTGTAGCAGGAGGGGTTGGATTCAGTATGTCCGACTTCAATCGAGTTGAAGTTAGATAGTCGCTAATACGCACTAGCCTTAAGCAGGAAGAGTTTGCCTTCGATGCTCTTTGCCTTTTCTATCGATTCAGGGGAGGTTCCCTTCCATTTATAGGGCCCGCGAGTAAGACAGCTAGGTCAAGGGGAAGGAGTTTGCTTAATCCAGCGGGAGTACCCTATAGTTCTGTTACAGCAAATGCTCAAAAGTCCGTGCAAGACTAAGTGGATTTAGAGGTAGAGGGAGTGTAACTAGTCATATTTTAATAGCCCATTTCTACGCTAAAGATAGTTGGCATATGGCGCTATCTTTCTTACCTGGTCCATTTCTTTCTGTCTCTGCCAGGTCCAGGTTTGAACTTTGTTAGTGACATCTACACATCCTGTGATTTCGAATCAACAGATTCATTGAGCAACCCTTGAGTAAACTAATTCAAAAAAAAAGAACTGTATCTATCGTGTAACTTCATTCAAAAATCGATATTGAATTAGCAAAATCGCTATTCCATTGCTTCAGCCTACCAGACTTATGAGATATAAAAGAGCTTACCGAATACTTCAATCGATGAACTCCTTGCTGCATCGATGCTCGAGAAAGCAAGAGCGGGATGAGTGCCAACTACAACTACTAATGCTAATGGAAGCTCCTTTCTTGCTCCTGCAACTACTGAACCAAGGCTTTCTCTAAACCGAAAAGAAGGAAAGCGCTATACTCACCCACGGAAGAAGCGAGGACGGGAATCTTGTCTTTTTCTTTCCCCGGCCAAACTGGAATAGACACGAAAGCAAGGTAAAGCGCAGTCCCCTTCGAGTGATAGGCCTATACATACAGTTTAAGTGCGAGTTCCCCTAGATGTAGTTGGGGTGGTAGTTCTCTTTGCGGTCGATCCATTTGGAGTGTCTTCTTACGGCCCGTTCCCATCCATTTACTTTCAGCTCTTGGAATGAAATAACTCGACTTTCAAACAAAGCGAGGAATTCCTTCTCCCGCATAGTAACGGGTTAAGTTAAGGAAGTTCGTTTTCAAGCCAGGAGTCTCTCTTTCAAGTCATTTAGTTGGGTCAAGGGCAAAGGCAGGAGAGGAGTCTTTATTAGTTGTATTCCCTCCCCCTATTGGGACAACTACTGGGTAGGTGTCTAAGTATGTGTTTTCGCAGTTGAATTTCTTGCTCTTTTTTAAGCGAGTGCTAAGTCTTTCCATCGCCTTCCATTTCTTACGAGCCTGTGCCAGTCTCCTTTTTCGGGGTTCCCTTCTCCCGCTAGTCAAAAGGGCCTGGGATGCCAATCATTCGATCCATTGAGATCACCTGTAGAGGTTGAGTTGAAGAAGCTGTGACAGAACAAGCTGTTACAGAAGCAATACACTTGGATGGGCGTGATAGCTTGAAGAAGGAGTACCGGGCTCAAGGAAAATTAGGAGTGAAAGAAGCCTTGGTGCCCAGCGAAAGTGAGTTCGTCCTTTTCCTTTAATAAGATAAGGCTATTTCCCGTGTAAAGGGAAAGCTACCAAACTCTCTTTAGATTGATGCCCGAGATCATTCCGTAACTGCAGGGGGTATGGTATCGCCATTCTTGCAGTGCTTATTCCTGAAAACCTGGTTGGAATGGAGGAATCATAGGAATTCTCGTATAGTCAACAATCATTCCCCAGTCTTCTATCCCTTCTTTCATAACATCTGCTAGCAATCATTATTAGTGCTTTCTCTTTGGCTAGTGAATAGCCGAAGAAAAGCTATTCTTTTTCTCACATCTCGATTTCTCTCTGGAAGCGGAGGCTATCTTGCTCAGTTTTTCCTTCTTAGGGCGTAGGGTGAAGATAAGAGACTTTGCTGCACTCATTGCTGCTCTCCCACCTTCCACTAAGGTAGTCGCTTAGCTATCTAAAAAAGCATCCTCTAACGAGCACACCACAACCTACCTTCTTTCATTTAGATTCCCTGAAAGCAAAGGTGTGGAATAGGGCTAGCTAACAAGTAAACGAGTGAATGTTGCGTAAGTGAACGAAATGCTGTTGGCATGTTCGAGCTAAGCAAGCAAGTAAACTACTTCTCTTCGTTGCGTAGGCGAAGTGAGCCAAGTTGGAGTTCTTGTTCGAGTGAACTAAATCCTTCAGCGCCGTAAGAAGGGTTGTGATCACTACCTTCCTACGTACGATTATGGAATGGTACATCATCTGCTTGAAAGCCTGTCAAAAAGCACTCAAAAGCTAGGGATATTCGATATCGTCAAAGTCAACGATGATTCGGGTCGAAGACTTAGGGGGCAAATATTCGATCTGGCACGCCCGTTGAGATGTGTTTGAAGGAAGAAAACGAGCATAGCCAAACCGCACCAAATGTCCAGATACGGAGTGGGCTTTTAGTCATGAAGATTGGAGGAATGAGTAGTGGTTCTGTAGTCCTTTAAGAGGTCAGATGCGGAGCAGGCCAGAGATGAAGATACCGGAGATGAGGAAAGAGACTTAAACTGAGGCAAGGTGCGTTCTGAAATAACTGAGTTAAGTACCGATCAAAAGAAGCATTATCCATAAGCAGCTGCTGGGAAGAGATTTATATGAGCACCGATTGAAACGAAAATATCAACGATCGCCTCAAAACGAACCACCGGCCTGAATATGTGTTTTACTTGCGAAAGGCCTGCCTCGGCTACTACAATGACAGGGCCAAGGCCGGAATAGCAGCTCTTTCGAAGGAAGACGCTCCTGTTTCAGTGACAAGATCATGATTAGACTCTTGCGGAGGTGATCGAGTGGTTCAAACAACAGATCGGAAACTCTACTCGCAAGAGAAAGGCCTTAGCTACGACAATTCAAGAGAGTATACCAGATTGGAAGCTTTTTACAGAGGAAACGCCCTGGTTAAGCCTGTTTTTAGGGCATTAACGAGCGAAGTGCCAATATTACACCACTTGTCTTTTCAAGAATTAGACCGGATTATTAGCTTTTTACGAATGGGATGCCTCACTTAAACCTGGCTTTTCGATTGGTGAACTATCGTATAAGAGATGCCTATAGGCTGGCTCAATATTCAATTCAATCTATTCTCTTTCAAAGCTTGACTCTCTTTCTCCTCTTCTCTTCGTGTGCTACGCCCATTCCAGTTCTTTGTTCACAACACAACCAAGGATTTGACCTCCCCGCGCACCTACCTTTCTCATGCCACAGAAAGATCACTCCTCATCCGTTCTCTTATATGCGATACCACCAAAAGAAAGAATTACTCATTCTGGTTCTGGAGACGGACCCCTCCTTAGGTGCAGTACACTCTAAACTAAGAACGAAGGAGAGATTGAACAAAGACTGACTTCTTTCTATAAAAAATTATATAGAATAGTCCGTTCGAGTGACTCACTTCATAAAGTGGGGACTTTGTGGAAAGCCCGAGGAAAGTATGGCCTTATAGGCTTCTTTTTAACAGCTAAAGCTGTCTCGGGTGTCGGCCTGTGAGCCGAAGATCTCTGTCTCGTCAACCATTCTAATTCCTAACCTGGAGGTTGGCTTGAGAAAGCTCGCCCAAGAGAAGGGAAAGAGATAAGCAATGACCAGACTAGACCAATGAAAGCGGACCCAGGTTTTGATTCGTTAGCCAAGCGCGCCTATTACGGCGCCTCTATTACAGAAGCGAAAGCGATGCGCCCTATTGACTAGCCGAAGAGCATTCTTCTAAAAAAAAGAATGAATGGGAAGCAGACCCGGTCTATATTGCTAGAGTTATCTCTACTTCACCCCCCACGTACTCCTCTCGATTCTGATTTTGAAATTCCGTCTCGTCTCTAAGCTTCCCCTTTAGTGCCTGCTGAGACTTATTTTCTCTCGACTATAGTTGCGATCTCTAAGCGGGATTTTCAGTCATCTATCCCTTTTCTTTTCCTAGCGAGTGAAGAACGAGTGGATGTTTTGAACGAGTGTTGAGCGAGTGAAGTGCTCCATAAGCTATAAGGGCGAGCTATATGTATCAATTTCGTGAGCAGCAATTGAAATGAACGTTCCAAGTCCATCCAGCAGGAATCGAACCTACGAAATAGCCTCTTTATTAGGTTGGTATAGGTTGGGCACTTTAACCATTTAGCCATGGATGCAAACTCAGCGAGTGAACTAGGTTTTGGTATTCCTTCTCGAGCTTCTATTTCTTCCGTTATAGGAGATTCGAGAAAAGATAGAATAGGAAGACGTGTTTCCAGAACAAACAAGATACGGGTTGAGAAGGGGAAGTTAGCAAAGTTAGACAAGATTGGAATGGGCATAGGAACATGTATTGATGTACCAGATCGGCTAATGCTTCCAGGTTGATGCGATGTATTCCACCAGTTGACTGAAGACTTGATTATTGGTATATCGATCGGTCCAGCACGAATTGAAATAGAAGCCGGTTCGACAGGAAGCTTTTGAAAACGCAGTGCACCCAGGTAAATAAGAAACGATATGAATACAGAGGTCAAACGAGCATCCCACACCCAAAAGGTCCCCCACATAGGTCTTCCCCGAAACCCCCCAGTAACTAAGGTAAACAACGTAAAAAAAGCACCCATTTCTATACCGGTTCCGGAAGAGCGAAGAAAAAGGGGATGTTTTGTTAATAGGAACAAGAAAGTGTTTATAGCCGTCGCGATATAAACAATAATACTCATCCGAGCCGCAGGAACATGTACATACAGAATACGAGAATTTCCACCTTGTTGAAGATCTAGTGGTGCTGCCCGAAGACTTAAATAAATAGCCATCGCTGTTAAGAACAACCAAGACCCAATGAGAATTTGCGCGTAGCTTCTGGTCTTTGACATAAAAAAATAAGGTTGTAATAACGAAACGGACATGTGAGAATTTGGTCCTAGCTAGTGTAACAAGAAAGACATGGATCTAACGCAATCAAAGGATTTCCCCCAACGAGGAATTCCCCCTGCTTTGTTTTCGCTCTGCTTGTGCGTGGCACTCCTTGCTCGCGGAGCGGCATACCGAAAAATAAGAAAAGCATTGTGGTTTGGAATCGAAATTGCTAGAAATAATAGAGAACACTTATTGGGGCGCTCTGATCAACGGACAGATTTTCCTTGCCATTCCTTGCGGAAGAGTGCGTCTGTAACACCCTCACGCTGAAAATCATTTCAAATGGTTTTCGTCTCATTATCAAACCGAGAGTGAATCCCATTTTGCCGGATATCGCGCTCTATTTCTATCATCTGTTCAGCACCATACTTCTCTTCTAACATCTCTACTAAGCGTTCCGTCTGGAACCCACCAGGGAGACGCATCCCTTCCTGTCTTCTTAATTGTATGATTTGTTCCCGGCTTGATGAATTTGATTGCTTTGAGCCAAGAGGTTCTTCCGGTCAAGTTCATTCCACAGCTCATCTTGAGTAACACTAGACGTAGGTATCTCCGGGGGGGCCCCTGAGTCCATACACAAAGCTACGTTTTTAGTCAGAATGCATGATCAAAAAATTGATACGATATTGATTGTCGGTATAGAGAATCGTAGTGCGAGACGCTCAGGAATTTTTGGAGTTTCCCATACTATGCCAACCCTGAAATAAGCCATAATTAGGAGAAGAAGGAGGAAGGCATCGTGATGTAAATCTATTATTCCTTGCATCATATCTGCGAACACGAACATCAAACTGGAAATTCTAACAGTGTACCACAAGACAAATCATTTTTTTTGGTTCATTCTTTGACTGCTCCCCCCGGAGAGACTGATTCCGGAAGAAAAAAATAGCATTTTTTTTTGTTTTTGACCAACGGAAAGCATGGGACATTACTTGCGACGAGTTAAGTAAACGATAGCTTCCAATCACATGTATTTGGTCCTATTCCAAAATAAGGGATTGCATTACGACAAATAGACTAAGAGACCTTTCAACACAGCATGTGTTAAGCAAATGTGTTTTTTTTTTTCAAAAAAACGGCTTTTTCAGAGACTAGAATAGATAGATACGGCCCAAGAACCTAGGAAGTAGGCTGTCGTGATAGAACTTCAGTAGATTCTTTCTTTTTATTTATTTATGAAATGTAATGATCGAAGACTTCTCCTTCTTTTCTATGCTAATAATAGACTTGCTTACCGTAACCGCTTAAGCGGAATCTTCTGATACGGACGATTCTCTGCATGTTGACTTCACTCCGCTGCAAGTTGTAAGAGAATTGGGCCACATCAAGCAACTTAGCCTTAGCCCAATCACGCAGGTTGGCACTCAAAAAGTGCTTCAAGTACAGCTCGAGGAGAGTTGTCTTCTAGGTCTTTGATCTCACCCAATCCTGTCCTGTATGCTACGCTAGTTTGAAAAGTCTCCTTCCCTTTCTTTAACTTTAAGAACTCATAACTAGTTTATTACTATAAACAACTGTTCCAACTCACGAACTCAAGAAAGAAGTGAGAGCATCCTTCTGTTTCCAGTCCCCCTACTCATATCGGAATGGAAGAAAGAGGAGCTGATATCCCTTTTCTTTTGTTAGTGAAGTGACTATGGGTCACGAAGAAAAAGAGTGTCTTTCTTTTTATCGTGTTATAACAAGGGCCCAATTCAAAGAAGAAAGTCATATTAGTCTAATAGAATCTATTTCAAGCAGCTAAAAAGGAAAGACTTCTTTTCTTCCCTCAGCCAGTCTTCTTTTCAGATTGGATGGTGGTCTCCCCTTTTGAAGTGGGGTGAGAGGGATCCCTTATGTTATCCAAACATCCTAGCAAGCTCTTCTCTGAATAGGTTCCCGATGACCTTCCTTCCTTGATCATTTCCGACTGATTCAGTTAAGCACTCCTCATGCTGATTGATTTACTTATTGTTATAGGATAATTTCCACTCTTTCTTGTCCGCCCTATGAACTTAGTAGTTCTATATCTTCTTATTTACAAACCACAGATTCTTATCCATATCCCATTGTTGGGCCATGGTTAGGTATATCAAGATCTAGCTGTGCCCATTCAGAAGCTCCACAGGACAGTCTATGGTGCGCCTTGCTTTCGACCTTAGAGGGATCCCCTATTATCCAAACAAAACAGTAAGACCGGCAATGACAATATCCAAAAGAAGGGCCTCAGTCTTGGGAAGCGCCTTATTATTGTAATTGGGCCAATTCTTTCGGAGCAAGATCCTAGTGGTCTGGGTTCATTCCCCTGTGACTGGCTCGAGTAGGATTGATGTCTTTCTTTTTCTGGAAGAAACTCTCTGTGACTAATAGAGAGTCCGTAAAGGGAAAGGGAACGAAGTTAGGTTTGCACCTAATGTGCAAGGCAGAAAGGACAAGATTCCTACTTCTGCTCGGCGAAGCGTAATTTGATGCCTCTATCACCGATCCTGCCTCCCTAACAACTCCTTCTATCCCAGGTAGACAATCCTAACATTCAAATAAGCAACGAGGGAAAGACTTAAGCTCTTAAGTTCCCGTTGGAGTCTCTTGCGGATTCGCTGGCTAACAATCCTGCAAGTTCTTTTTCATCAAACCTTTCTTCCCCCAACCCAAGGGAAGCCCCGCCAATAGAAGTCCTAACAGGGGATTCCTCCTAACTCCTAACAGGGCATTCATTCGTGAAACCTGTTCTGGCATATGCCTCTTCCTTGCTTGGACTAGCTTGGCGAAACGGAATACAGCCCTTATTTAACAGCCTATTCTATCGCGGAGTGAAGTCAAGAGATGAGGCTTAGTTCAACTAGACAGATCACATCTCATTAGAAAGGCAGGCATTTCATTATCATTAGGCATCCCATTAGACAGAATTGAATTAGCTAAGTCAGTCAGAATGACTGGGGCCCCGGAGCGGAGAAGGCACAAGACGTTCTTAGATTCGACATTACAGGTCAAAGCATTGATTCTAAGCATTTCCTCGATTGGCAGCCGAAAGAAAAAATCCTGTTAGGGTTACGATCCACTCCGTAGTCGACTGGGATTTGACCTTCGAGTGGGAATTTCCTTCTATAAGCAAGTGTAGCGAAGGCAGGGCTTAAGTCAGGCCTGATTCTTTGAAAGGTATCGTAGTCACTTCCGGATTAACTGATTAAGGAGTTCCAGGCGAAAGAGAAATGAGTTAGGAAACCGAGTGCCATCATCATTCATTCTATTCCTTCTAGCCTTTGAAAGCTGTCCAAAGGATCTAAGGGCTATTTGGCCGATCTAACTCTGAGCAAGCTCTTGTATGAGTAAGCAAGTCAGCTATCTCGTCCCTTGAGCGATCTATCCCTGCTTTTGTTTGTGACTTTATTAGAATGCGCGGAATCGAAAAAAGAGCAATTTGCCATTCCCTTTCTTTCAAAGAAAAGCCCTACCCAGTAAGAGTACGGAATTTACCTAGCTGATCGGAGTTTGCCGGGCATGCGTCTCTTTTCAAGGGGCGTATCGGGGCCTGAAAGTCTTATTGCATCTATGGCATCTTATTAGACTCTTGATCGGATGAAATATTCCGAAAGTCCCACAGGGCATTCAATTCCTGAAAACTGGGCATTCACAGCCTATTCTTTGTGCGTGGGTGTGGTACCTTCTGCCAGAGCCCCTATTGGTTCAACCAACGACTTGCTGCTCACCTGAGTGGTGCAATTAAGGAAGTCGCACAATGCCAAATGAGGTCTCTGGGCTTCTCGTGTATTCATACAAATAAGATCCATGAGAAAGTTATGGACACGTTCACGAAACCGGAAGTCTTTCGATCCCATGCAGTCAATGCCAATGGGTGTGCTTAAGAGCTGGTGGCAACCGAATACCCTTTCACACCTAACCCAGGCTTTTGCCAACAACCTTTCTTTCAAAATCCACTTGGTGAACCTAGCCAAAGTCCGGGAACAGCTACAAAGGCTTCAAGAGACAGTGGCTCGAAGCATTAAGAGGAAAGAGAAAGATTCGTATGAATAGGTCCTCAACCCTATGATCCTTAGATTTGGAAGGGATGAGAGGGCCGGGTAGTTGAACCTACATAGCTTTAAGGGGATCCCCTTACGCACGTGAAAGAAATCCTTTTAGCCCACCCTTTCTTTGAACCTTGTCAATGATCGAACTTAAAGATATGAACTGAGCGCCATTTGATGAGTAACTGAGAACAAAGGAGAGGGGTATAGAAAGGATGAAGTAATGAAAAAGGAAGTCATTGCTAGTAGTAACGACTTGTTACGATCCATTGGTTCATATAGAATCCATGTCCTAGGTGTATCAAAAAACATTCTTTTCGCTAAGCGTATATAATAAAATAGAGTGAAAGGGTCCACCCCGAAACCAAGGGGATACTAACTAAGAGCTGAGTCCTCTCCGAACCGCAGGAGATAGTTTCCCATCATACGGCTCACCAACTTCACTTGCCTCTATGGGAGGCTCACTCCGGGCAGGTTCGGATCACTTATAATACACAGCTCTACGAAGGAAGGGGTTGTTGGGTTAGGAACGTTTTCAATATGATTCTTTTTTCATATTTGTTCGATGAGAAATGCGAGACGAAAAAGGAACCCATCTTTTCGACTGGGAAATGCGAGTCTGTTTTGTCCATTTTTTCTATCCCCCTCTATCAAAATGATCAAAAAGGAAGACAAGCTTGCTTCTTATTCCCGTGTGCAATCTCTCCCATCTCTGCCCCGCTCGTTGTCACCCATGTTGAAGAAAGGTTTGAAACCCTGTAGAGAATGAAGAGGGGCCAAAGATCTTCCTCTCAACAGTGCTTCTCGAGGCTCCCCCCTGAATAAGTAAGGCCCCGTTAGCTTGGGCGAAGATAGGGATAAGGAATAAGGATGGAAGCCCCCTTAGCTCTGCCAGGCACTGGACAGGGGTTAGCTCGGTAAATGTGTAGAGCCAAGTGTAGTGTGGTGTAGTAGTAGGCACTTCTAGGCCCCTTCCCGGCTACTGAATCACTCCAGTGCTTTGGGTACTACGGACCCTCTGCCATCCATTGCAGCAGAGCCGTTTCATGAGCGGGGGGGCCAGTTCTTTGAATCAAACGTTGAATGAAATCGATTCTTTTTTAGATATCCAAATGGAAATCGGATAGGATAGATGGATGGATCTATCTTTCTATTTATATATATATTACTAGACTCCATTTTTTTGAATAGTTAAGTAGCGTAGCAAGAAGCCCCAAATCCTTGATTTGGCCAGGAAAGACTGCACAGCTTTGGGCCCAGGAAGCGAAGGGAATGAGCTCGGCTGCTTCTCCTCCACACTTATTTTGATCCGTGCCTGCTCCGCATGCGCTTCGCGCGCCATTGGCGCTTTGCTCTCCTCTTATTCTTCATTGGACGGTTCGGATGGACTTCGCCGTTCTTTCCCAACTCAAAAAGAAAAGGCTGTATCACATCGAGATGTCGATTCGTTTTCCGCCCCCAATGAGATGGGGAATTTGTAACCCCCTATTTCGACTTTTGGGCCCTTCATCTTTATGAATCGAGGCCCGGCCCGGCTCGCGTCGTTCCAACAACCGGCGGGGAGCACCTCAATATACGATCGCGCGCAGTAACTGGGAGTCCTATTACACCTAAGGCCAACTTAAATTCACCAAACCAAGGTTCATCTCGTGTAGTGATTGTGGACTCGTATAAGGATATTGAGTAGACGGTTGATGTATCAGACTCGACCCTATCTTTCGTAGCATGCATTCCCATCCGTGTCGCAACTGATTCGGTAAGCTACGTGTCCGGTGCACGGAGAACAGCCTTCGGTCCTCCAAACTGACTTACTCGTGGCAACCTTCCGGCCGCCCAACGACCTATAACGCTAGTCACTACTCCCACTGGGGCTAGGAAGTAAGCCCCACAACCCAAAGCGGCGAAGAACAAATAGAATTTGCTACAAAAGCCGGCTAACGGGGGTATTCCTGCGTATGAGAACATAGTAATGGAGAAGGTAATAGCCGAAATAGGATTCGTTTTGGCTAGAGCGCCCAAATCAGCTATATATTTCACACGGGTTTGCCGTAATGCTGAAACTATGGCGAATGCATCCATCGTCATTAATGCATAAATAAAGATACCAATTAGTAGTGATTGAATTCCTTCTATGGTTCCACATGAGAAACCAATACAAATATAACCTACATGTCCAATTGAACTATGAGCTAGAGGTCTTTTTACTTTCGTTTGGGCCATGGCGGCCAGTGCTCCTAAGATCATAGAAGCAATGCTGCAGAAAAAGAAGATTTGTTGCAATGTAGCTCCATAGGAACCATAAATAGAAACACGTAAAATATTAGCAGAAATAGAGATTTTAGGCGCAATAGAAAGGAATGCTGTAACCGGGGTGGGTGAACCCTCATAGATATCAGGTGCCCACATATATAGAGTCAAAAGGGATATGGAGTCCGAAGGGGGGGGGGTTCGGAGGGGCTCGAGAGATGGAATAGATGGGGCCCCACAAGTTTCAAATTCGCCACTGGGGAATTCACACGAAAGGGAACGAGGAATTTGAAACGAAAAAAGTGCTCTCTGAACCGAACGTGAAAGTAGTTTTCCATCAGACGGCTGTTCCTGTAACTCCACTCTCGACTTGGATTATATATCCAAAAAGGTCCGCTCTCGGCCATTCCACACGCTGCCTAGCCGAGGTGTGGTTATCTGAAGTGGATTCTCTCTTTTCTAGTGGATGCCGAACCTGCTGCCCCATTGACTAAGAAGAGGGGCGGGCGCAGCAGCTACATGGACCCCTTCCTTTCTGTTGTTGCCAGCGCTTTCCCGGGCCGAGCCGGAATTTCTTATTATATTAGAAAGGGCAGGCAAAGCCCGAAGGCTGCTACCCCAATAGGCCAGCGGGCGGAACGAGGAGAGGCTCCGGCAATCATACCACCGCGGTCGAAAAAGCGTGCTCCCTTCAGATAACACGCACCGTAGGCCATCCTCGGCCTTCTTCGTTTTCGATGAAAAAGAATCCAAATCTCTCGATCTCCGAAAGCGTTTTCCTTCCCCCGCCGCATCTCCCTCCCTTCGTCGAGCCTTTCCTTTAATGGTTGGGGGAAGCATCCCTTATCTGAACTTGGCGGGCATTCTTTCCAGCCTTATTCAAATAGGGGGATGGGTTTAGTTTGAACATAGGCTCAAACATGATTGGAAGGTCCTAGCTACGCCATGCGTTCCATACCAAATCTGGAAAGCTGCAGAGATGACAAAAAGAGGGCGCTTTCCTATGTTGCACTGAAAAAAGAAAGAAGGACCTAAGAGAGGAGCGTCTTCTCTTAGGTTTCTTCCTCCCGCGCCCGCCGCGGCCTGGCCCGTGTTAGAGGGGAAGATTTGCAAAGCGAGAAAAGACAGAGGGAGGGAGAGCAGCATCTTATTCTCTTCTAAGAACTTCCGGATCGAAGAAGCATTCGGAACGGGCTCCGCGTTCATTTCGTTGGCGGAAACGATCCAATCCATTCGGGGCTTCGGGGAACCAAAAAACGATTTCTCATTGATTCATAGATCGAAGAAATGAGAAATAAACAAAAGATAGATGAACGAGATATCTTTTGTTTTCTATAAAAAAAAAGAGGAATAGAATAGACATCCCTTTCTTTAGATGTCTATCTATCCTTCCGATTCTTTTTTATATCGTTATATCTGCTCTCTCTAAAAAAAATGGAGAGAGAAAGAGCAGATAGATCCTATCCCCTATATCGACAAAAAATTCCTATCTATTGATAGGAAGATCTTCGTCTAATACCGGACTTTGCCTTTTTTTTTAGGAATTTCTCATATCCAAGGCAGCTTACCACAAGAACCCCACCCCATACGACTAGTTGGGGGGGCTGTTCGCCTTTTGAATCAAACAAAGTAAGTAGTAGGGGCTTCATAGCTACTTTCATTCTAAAGGAAAGCGAAGAACCAATCTTTAGTCAATAGGAGCCCTACTTCCCTCTCTTTGCGACCTCATCACTTCAATTTAAGCGCAAACCTATTTCTTTCTTAGTCACCGGGCTCCGCGCCCCTTTGGTACTTCAGTAGGGCGAGCTGTTTGATAGTGACTTCCTTCGTTTGGTAGGGCGACGAAAGGCTACTTCAATCTAGGAAACAGCCGGAAACTCGAGAAGGTCGCCTTAGGAAGCGTTCGCCGGTAACCAAAGCCTCACTCCTTCCTTTTGATTATGTCGTGACGCTGACTGAATCCAATCCATAAAAAACCCGGAAACGAAACAAAGTTCGTTCCCTTTCGTCAAGTAGGTAAAGTAGGCATACGAACAACTTTTGCTTTGCCTTATACTCTATTGGAATAAAGCAAAGAAAGAGGCGGAATGGAGAAAGGAAAGGGACAAGGGCGGTCTTGCTTGGCGCGAAGGCTGCTGGTTTGGGGGTAGGGTACGGTACTAAAGGTCCTCGGACTTCCAGGCGGTTTTTCTTTTGGGCAGCTGTTCACCGTTGGATCTCGCCAATACAGCCCCCTATAGTTTTCGTTACCGAGATATCTTTTTTTTTCATTGTTCCCAGGGATTTTTTGGGTAATCCGCTCCCCTGCTGCAAACAGTCAAGAACTAAACCTTGTCGCTCTTCTTTCTTTCCTCGCGGGCAGGAAGCACACCAGCAGCGTGCGTTGCGTGATTCTACTGTGTTTTTTGCACTTGACTGGGTGGACAGTTGACCGGAAGAGAACTTCGATTCGCCCGGCCAGCAGGCGGGCGGCGTGCTTATCTTGTGTGACAACACTACAGAGCGAGTGGCTCTTCTAGGCGGGCAGCTGTGTGACAACACTACAAAGAAAGCGGGGCTTTCGTGTAACATGCTATGGTCTCAATGCCCTTACGAGGTAGTGATGAGTTTCACGCGCTCTAAGCCCGGCCCGCGCGCGGTTAGGAAGATTGGCCGCAATCTGAGCGGTACCACCCACCCTACCCTACCACCTATAGGCGGCCGTCCGTCCTACAGCCGCCCGAAAAGGAACTGCAGTGATCTTGAATAGGAATCCTACAGCGATAGATAGAATCCCCATAAAAATACCACTAGATCGAGCACCAGTGATTTCGTATCCGGTCAAAATCTTGGCTAATTGATCGAAGTGGGTAGCTCCAGTAGACCCATAGATCATGGAACAAATAGGGTGGGTAGGCCCAACCACCACACTACACGTATAGACGCGAACCCCCCTCGTTACCGTACGTGCGACTCTCACCGCATACGGCTCGCACAAAGACTCCAAAATCCATCCCTAGCCTTTTCTTCCCACCTCTCCTCTCCAAACTCGATCAAACTTGCGTTCCCCAGGCGCTATTTAAAGGGGGTCTTTCCTTCGCCTATCATATATTGTATGTATCGGCTTGGCTGCGTCCAAAACCAAGGAGGCATTCCGGCGGGCGCGTGCGTGTAGGAAGGCCGACCATTACATAAGCTAAAAGACTACGACTACAAGCCAAGCCGGAAGCGACTCGCTTCTATTCCCGTTGGGATTGGATATAGATGGGGAATCCATAGATCGTAGTAGTTCGCCAACCTCTCTAACTAACATACGATACAATTTCACTTCACGGCACGGCCAAAAAAAAGAAAGAGCTTCGCTCGGTGGGCCTTCCTACGCTGACGAATGCCTCCTTTCTCTTCTCTGAAGTTTACAACAAACAAGTGGGAGAGGCAGGATTCGAACCTACGTAGAAAAACTTCAACAGATTTACAGTCTGCCGCTTTTAACCACTCGGCCACTCTCCCCTTCCCGGGCCGAGGCCCCCTCAATGGGTTATAAGAAGTAGGGCGGCGCCCTGAATCAATCAAAAAGCTTATTGATTTGATTGAAGGGAACTAATACTATTTATTAGCTTAGCTAGCGTTCCGGGAGAATCTAGTCATTTAGTCAATTCATAACAATCTCTGTAAAGCAAGGGGCAAAGCTTCTACGACAGCTTCCCCCTCATGTAGTCGTCGGCCTTCCCCAGCCAGCCCCCCATCGTCGCTTCTGGCTAAGCATCTTTCGGCGGAGGAAAGGAGGCGACTAGTCGCTTCTGGCGAAGCTGCGAGCCTACCCTTCTCGAGCCTACTTAAATAGCTTACGCTTACCAAGCCTAGTCTACTAAAAGAGGGCTACTGGTTGCAAGCTTTCCCCCTTTGTTGTGGGTCGCGCCTCACCGCGGGCACTGAATGAATGAAATGAGTGGAGATCCTTCTTCCCCCTAAGAATGGAACGAACCAAGTTCACCTATACGAGAGTGAGGAATCAAAACCAAGAAAAAACTTCCCACTTTGGATGTCCCACGATTCCGCTAGTTTAGAAACTAAGGAGAAGGACAGGGGTCGTTAGGTCAGAAAAGCGATAACTAACAATTCTCCCCAAGTAGGATTTGAACCTACGACCAGTCAGTTAACAGCCGACCGCTCTACCACTGAGCTACTGAGGAACAACGGACTTAAGGAAGCCGACTCTCGTTCTTTGGGCCAACCTATGACCGAGGTTCGTCACTCTTTCTTTTTCACATACACCGGGGGAAAAGAAAAGGTTTCGATAGCAAGCCCCTCCCCGGCCAGAGAGCCTCCAGGACAAGGGGGCGGCGGTCAACCATCCACTTTCGAGATTCATATTGATCAATCGATCTCCGCGTCCTGCCAGTTCGCTAAGTAGACTCACTCTACCGAGGGGCAACAAAGGCTGGAACTTTTCCTGCCAAAAACAAAGGACCTACTTCTCATCCTAGGAGTTAGCAGGTATGATAGAGTCCCCTCTCTGTCTGTCTCTCCGAGTTTCTACTACTAAGTAGCACTTCTGATATTCAATCATAGAATCGATTCCGATCAAGCTGAAAAAAAAAAAAGCTCTATATTATTGTTTTGTTCAAGAAAAGAGCCCCTTACTATAGGCGCTAGCCCTTTAGAAAGATTGCAGCTAGCGCGCCCCCCTTCTTTCTCAAAGTCAAGTTTCTCACTTGTTAGTCAAGCTTTTCAGCCCCTACCTTATCTTTATGGGATATTTGAAGAAGGGCAGGTTTGGAACCCTATACAAGGGGCTTTTCCCCAACCTATACATGGTGCTGTCTCGATCTCGCTTGGTGGCCCCTTCGAGAATTGCGGGTCCTTGCCGCTGCATGAGTGGTAGCTCACGCTCAAAACTCCTCCGACACGAGTCCTAGTCGTTGCGCTGCGGTCCGTTTCCCGGCTTCGCTTGTGCGATTTACACTTCCACCCCGACCCTAATGAATGGACTATGAAGGGGTCAGCCAGTCAATCGGTTCGGGTTCGCGGTCGGTTCCCGTTCGCCTGCCCCCCTCTAAGTCCATTAGTGGGTAGGGTGGTCAACTTAGAGGGCGCCCGCCTCCCTCCTCTTCAGACGTGTCCTCGATAACCTGGCGGTGTTCGGTCTCCGCTTTTGGGGGCGGGAGTGCTTGGTCGCTGGGGTTTCCTTTTCCTCAACAAATTTGGTTGTGTCAGCCCGGTCTACCATTTTGTTATGAGCTGGCTGACCAAAGATGGATTGAAGGTAAGATAGATTTGAGTTTCAGTGGCATACTTCGATCAACCATGGGGCGTATTCTACCCTTACTGAATTCATTCTATTGAAGCGTAACGTAAAAAGCTTCTTCTTATGTATGTTGCATTTCTTTGGTTTGGAAGTTCTAGTATGTTGTCTGTGGATTTCTAACAAAGAGAAGCCCCCTTATGCCATTTGATTAATGAAAGTTCCGTGCTGCTCGCCACTCCCCGAGGCCAAGGACGGGGTCGAACCGTCATTCCAGGATTTGCAGTCCAATACATTTCCATTATGTTACCTAGCCAAACCCGGCACTTCATGTGCCAAAGTCAAACGGTTGTTCTTCCTTCCCTCTTTTTTCTACATATGCGGTGGCGGGCGGAGCGCTCTATATGACCGGCGGCGGGTTACCAGAGAAGAGGGGACTACTTCTTTCTCCCTTGCCTTGCTCCATTTTCCTTTTCTGATTGAAAGTAGCAAGCCACTCCACTACTAGTACAGAGGCCAGATAGAAGGTTGCTCATCCAGCCCAGCGGATCCATTGTTTATGCAGCAGTGCGATGCGGCTGAAAAACAAACGTAAGCCCCTTTTTCTTAGTAATATGAGTAAGGTATAGGTTGGGGAAAACTCCAAAACAAAGGTTCCAAAAAAAAGCTTACCTTATATGAAATAGTTGTTTGAGAAGGGGGGCACCCCTACCTAAACTATAAGCTAGCGCGCAACGGCTTTTCAGCCGTTGTTGCTTGCTGCTTGCAGGCTCGAAAATCTGTCTTTCGCCTCTCCTCCCTGTCTCCATTCTGATGGATTCGCTTCTTCCTTCGAAAAAGCGCTTGCCCCTTCCCTTGTTGTGTTGCATTTCGTGATCCTCTGCTTCAGTCTGCGTTTTTCGGATAGCCGGGATCCAACGTTGATTTCCGATTGGAATGTCAGCTCCTGGTTTTTTTTGGTGGCCCAATTCTCTTACAACTTGCAGCGGAGTGAAGTCGTTGGCTCCGCGCTCTATTCGGTCGGAACCCGGTTCGAGAACCTTTTCTCATGGATTCCCTTCACCAAGTCATCGCCAGCAATCAGCTCTTATCCCTTGGTATCCAAGGGCGAGTTCCTTTCTTGTCTTGCCCAAAAACTTTCTTGATTCTCATTGGAGAAAGACTCTCTCGCGGCAAGGTTTTACACATAAGGCCAGCAGCTGCTTTCTTTATCTCGCTTGCCGTTAGTCCGTCTGGCGCCTTTCGGTTGGGGTCCGCCCCGGGGGTTAGACCGCTTGGGTTATATTTGATAGTCTCGAAGGCTGTCAACGTGTCAGCCATTCTTCTCCCATTAGACTTGTAAATCCTTTGCTCTTTTTCCTTCTCTCTTCCAGTTCTCTCCCTCTACTTTATTTACTTTATTTGACAGGGGCGGAGAATACCACTCTATCAATAACAAGAAAAAAGTAGCAATTCAGTTTCAAATGGTTTGAGCTTGGAAGCAAGCAACCTGCTATCTATCGATAGGCGAGAACAGACTGCTATTGGCTGCTTCGCCTATCTATTCTATTATGGCCGGCTTGCTTGGAAACATCAGACGAAGACCATCATCTCTATCCGGGTACGATCAACACTTCATTCATTCGTTGAACCAAGGGGATAACCATTAGCATTGAGGTCAATCACCACACCACCTCTATCATACATACGACATTACATGACGCGAGAGTGCATGGTCAACACACACCTAAAACGCCCACGTTCCGCTTGCAGCCAATACAACCAAAACCTTACTTGCACGAGATTCAACAACCGAAGCTACTGGTAGTCCCGAGGGGACGGCATCCTCCTATAATAGTTAGCAGTACTGAACAAGCGAGTCATCGGTCCAAAAGGACCGCCTTAAAAAAAAAGTCAACCTCCTTCGGAACAAAGGTGATTCTGTTCATGCTTCAGACGATCTGGCTAATTAGATAGACTTCTATATATATAATTAGAAAGTCTTCTTCTATTAGAATATAAAGGCGAACCTATAGGCCTGTTTTAGCGCGTTTCCAAAGGTAACCGGTTAGGCTTACTTTTGAAAGGCTACTAAGGACCAGGTGAAGAATGAAGTCCGCTAAGATCTTTTTTAGATCAGCAACGAATGTATCTATGAAGAAGGATTTCTCCCCGGGTTCAGACCCTGAATGCCATACCTTACTGAAGGCGATTCACGAGAGAATCGCACACAGTTCCGTTTGACCGAGATGTGAATGCCCGTGATCTGCTCGGTATAGTGATGGATTTCATGGCCGACGTCTAACCGGCACGAATACGCCGACATGAAACGAGTTCCCCGCGGAGAACCATCTAATGCTGTACTAGACTAGCTACTGTATGGCGCAAAAAAGAGCACAAAAGGGAGTGCTTTCTTTTCTTTGTGAATCCAAATTGCGAGAAGCGTCTGTTCCGCTTTATCCTTTAACTAATTTGATGTAAGAATCAATTTATCCACTGGTATTTCTATGCTTGATCTCTACTCCCCGAAAGGTTACTCTCCTTTCTACCGGGCAAGCTCCATTCATGCCCAACCATCGCGCACAAGAGACAGCCCTTCGGACCTATGGCGAACCAGTATCGTACTCTAGGGCGGTCTAGTGAGAGCAAATGATCAAGCAAGAATGTGCCTACATCCGTAGATGCACTTCGTTGACTAGTGAAGGGAGTAACCCCTTGCTTGGGACTAATGTTGCCACTGGGGTCGCTCATCTTACTCTAGGGTAGCACTCTCTATGGAAAGATGAATGGTTGTGCTTCACTAGCCAAGTCCATGAACCTACAGCTCGATCTACTAGCGCTCTCTTCGATCCTTCCAGGTCAAGACCTTCGCTTGTTGACCATTAGCTGGTCTTCTTTCTATTTTTGGGTTGGAGTCCTCTAGTTGACTTTTAGCGCTCTCTCGATAAGGGGAGGAAGTCCTCTTTCAACACCTATCCTCATTCATTCTAACATTGCCCTTTCTCTGATTGTCGCGTTCTCCCGGACGAAAGATAAATAGTTGTTTACCAAGCCAAACCGGGATGGATGAGAACTGGAATGAACACCATGGGGAGCTACACCTGCGCTTAGGAGAAGAATCCTGTCTGACTGACCCTACCATGATTGAATGACTGAGCTATGCCATGGAGGAAGTCTTTCTCTGAGCATGCCGTCGAAGAACTACTACGCTGCTGCCTTGGCTAAGCTGCTTGCCCGAAGCTCTGTTCCTATCACGCAAGAAAGAGACATCTTTAACTGAAATGGATATCTTTCGGTCTCAATTTCCGTCTTTCAATCTGATGGTCGGAAATTCCATATCTTTTTACATGTCACTGAGCGATCTCCCTCGTATGGCAATGCCAAAGCAAAAGAGTAGAGCAGCGTCTCGCGGAAATGAGTTGACCAGATCGATGGAATTGCACGATGCCGAGTTCTCTCCTTGTCCACTACCTCTGATGAACGAAAGCGATCGGACAAAGGCAAGATATCTGAGTATATAACGAGAAGACCGACCGACGCCTATTGAGGCAAGATCTCAGCCGAACGAACTTGACCACGTACTCGAGCTTTGGATCGATACCCCGCCCACCTCCCTTCTCGTGTTAACACACTCACGAATGAAATATCACATATGTATATACTGACTCCTTACTACTACTTGAACCTTACCTACCCGAGCTATAATACAACCAGATAGCCTAGGACCATCAATCGATCGGCTAATCCGCTCAAGCAAGAGAATAGTTGATGAAAGGAAAGATTATACACTGCGCAATTAGACCTATGTGCTTTGCTTTATCCTATATAAAGTATAAAGAGGATTCTTTTAGTAGGAAGACCTGGAAATTGATATCATCAGTAGTGGGATTTCCGAGCTTGAAGCAGCAGACATCATGAGAACTCAACTTTCAATGTTTGGCGTGGTCTTTGACCTTGCCACCCTTTGTTTCTCTTCATACATCGACCATACAATTGATCTGTGAAGGGATGCCTTTATTTAACTTTCATTCAAATCATAGGAATTCGGACAGATTTGCCCTAAAAGCATGCGTGAAAGAATAGGGCTTTTCTTGCTATAAAAACATTCAAATTACAAAACCCATACATTCTCGTGGTTCGCTCAATTTCCTCGCCCCTGACTCTATCGAATAAGTTCTTACTCTAACTCCATTGTAATAACTCTACTGACTATGAGGGGTATGGAATTTTTCGGGGTTGGAGCGAAGAAAGAATCAAAGTCTATTTTTTTGGACAGAAAAAGGGATTTCCACTTAAACTTCCGAGATGAAATGGGGTGGAGGTGCTGGCAAAGGTCACAGGCTTTGGAAAGAGGCAAGAGAACTAGGGCAAAAGAGAGCGAGCGTAGTGGCCAGCTATCACTGGCGAAGAAGCCTTTGAGAAAAAACCTTCCAAGTCAAAACCCGGAAAATCTCACGTTTAGGGAATCAGATGAGGAATCACCAAGATACGTACCTGAAGACGCAGTCTAACGCTATATAAAGCCCTTACGGCTTGTTCCTGAATTCCATGAGAGTGAATATTTTCCCACAAGGGAATGGCCAAGCTGAGTCCACCAATAGGGATTCGCTCGGGGAGAGGAAGGAATGAAAGTAAAGATGTTATTAGGATCCTAGTCTAGCTCAACGCAAGGGAAAGGAAAAGATCTCAACGAAAAGCAAAGATCTCTCGGGCAAGTGCTTTATCAAAGACGGATTCCCTGGAAGAACAGCAGGATTCGGGGTCAGCTCTCTGATCATAAAGAAGTGAAAATGAATACTCGGACTCGGCTACCGGCTGCCAATGGGATAGCACCGGAGCTACTGCCATCCTCTTTCCTTCTCTATTCTTTCGCGCATTTCATCTTTTTCCTTGAAAGAAAAAGGCGGTGGTTATAAAAGGAAAGGAAAGCTGGCTCGACCGAAAGACCCTCCTTTTGGCAGCCTATTCGTAGACAAAGAAAGCCGATTCGCCAATTCTTATTCCTTTACTTTTCATTAAGGTCTTTCCCGAGGAAGATGGAAGCAAGCAAAGCTAGCTCCGAGATCGGAAGGGAAATAGTGTAGTAACCGAAGGTTACTACCGAACGGGTGTTGGGAAGAAGATAGCCAAAGGTTCAATTGTTGATTCCTCTCCAACGGTTAACTCAAGGGATTCGATTCTCTTTTACGCTAGGTAAGACCGAGAACTCGATTGCGGGTGAAGCCTTAGTTGTCGATGGTGGTATATGGTTGGGCCAGTGAACGGTGAATCTTAGGAGATTGAAGATTGAGAAAGCTTTATCGAGCAGGTAGAATTAATTAGCAACTATAAGAACAAGAGACAGTCCTTATGGAAGATCTATTTACCCAGAATCAGTCGTAGCATATGCCTTCGTCTTTCGATGATCAGACCTAAGAAAGGCGGCCTAATTCCGAAGGGAAAAATTCCCCCGTAGAGCCTTAGTTACCCGCAGGTCATAAGCTGGTAACCAGTGTAAGAGCAAGAACTTTCAGGTGAAAGAGTCTCACTCGAACTCAGTATGAAGCCAAGCACGCACGAAAGAAGCTTCCCGAGTTGCTGCCTTTACCTTCTTCCTTGGGAGGGGTCTCTAGCACATTAGAATGCGAGTTCGGATGCTTGTATAGGGATTCCCAACAATTGGATTTCGTGAGATTAGATGGGCTGGGCTATGTCTTCGGTCTGGATGAATGCGAGTACATGAAAGGTCTGACCGGCTCATAGGTGGAAGACACTACCTTGAATTAGCGATTTTCCTCTTTTTCACAAGCATGAGTAGGACTTATAGTCTTCGGAAAGTCACCCGACTAAGCAAAGAAGGAGGACCTAGTTAAGGAAGAATCGACGGAAGTCAGAGAAAGTGAGCCAGCCGGACGGACGGTGAATTCATAATAAAATGTCCTTCTTTTGACGTAGGTTAGGGTCAATTTTTTGGGTATTGCAATTGATGCATCTAGCCTTCTCATTCCTTGTACTCACGGTAAGAGAAAGAATGGATAACCTTCCTTCCCAAACCGAGTTCTTCGAACGAACATTCCGGATACCACCGAAAACCTTCTCTGCCGAAAGCCCGTCTTAGATTCTGTAAGACCGGATTTGCGGCATCTAGATCCAAAATCTTTGCCTGGGCCGTGGAGTAAGGTAAATTTATTGGCACAGATAAGAGATATATTTCTCGCAAAAGGAAAAGATATGCTTACAGTGCTAACACCAGACAAGAGTGGGGCAATCTTCCCGCTACTCCCTTCTTGCTTCATATAGCTTACTAGCTCTGGCAGTAAGGCTCTTCGCTCACTAGTTCCAGCGGATTCTTTCCAAAGACTTGCTGCTCCTGTGGCAGAGATCGAAGTGAAGGAATAAAGCTAAAAGAAAGGAAGGAGTCCCACGGAGCCCTAAGAGGGAAAGCAACTAAGCAAGATAGCTAACATTGAGCAGAGACGAGTGAAAGAGATTCGGATGACAGTGATCCCAAGTCAGTCAGTTGCTGTCTTGAAAGATTTGAAACTTGAATAGTAATAGGATAGCCGGGAATCTCCGAGAAAGACCAGTCTACAGGTAAAGTAAATAAGTTAGGAAACCGAGTGCCATCCTCAAGTCTTCGTGGTAGCGGGCTTTGCTTCTTTTCTTTGCTATTGATATTGAATCCGCTGTTGAAGGAGTTAGCGCCCTTAGCATGCTTTTGCCCAGGAGTGGGCGCAGAGTATCCACCCTTGTTTTAGCCTTATCCGCTCTTGATGGTTTAGTTAGGGCAGTAATTAGTTAGAGGTTTACTTTCTTCTTGACTGCTTTCAAAGGCTATACAAGTAGGAGCGGAAGCCGAAAGGCTAGAGAAAATAAAGGCTATTACGGATCTGATCCCAGGAGCTGGAACCGGATCAAGTCAAGGCGTACCTGGGCGATAAAGAAAAAATAAGTAGGGCGATCGATCTGGCGAAAGATTTTAGTTTGAGTGAATACCTGGCATAGTAGAAAAAGGCGGCTATTCCTTCTTATAGATAGCACCTATAGGAAAGTCAGAAGGTAAGGCAGATTCTATAGCTGCTGATTCTAGCACACCGGAAACCCTCACTGTAAGAGTAGATAGTCTGACACCGGTTAATGGAACACTTTCCTCTTCTCGATGCAGCGGGAACGCTCACTCGCACCAACGGATACTGTCACAACTAATTGTTGTGCTAGTCCAGCAACTGCGGTTAGTGATTCAATTGCCAGTCCTCTACCACCGGTTATAAGACCCAGATCTCCTCAACGCGGACGCTCTTGGCATAGAAGCTGTCTTCATTTTCGCTTTTGGTCTTACCGGTGCTTTAGCCATATCTGTTGTTTGCCTTTGCCTACCTACTGTTGGTGTAAGCGTAACCGGTGTTACTGCTATCGAATCAGCTCTTGGGGATATCTTAGGTAAGAATGAAGCCAATGCTTGTGATTCAGGAAGTGAATCAGAAGAGGTTGTTCAAAAAGGGATTGACCGGCTGGAAACTTCACTTTTTTTTTCTGGGTAAGGCAAGGCTATGAAATTCTTTCACTAGTCTCAGTCCGAGTACGGGAAGGGTATCAATTTCAAGATTTAAGAGTATACAAGGGTAGGCCTCTTTGGTAACGGTATCAAGTGATATATGATTTGATTGGATTTTCTTTTCCCTTACCAGTGGAGTAATAAGATCTTTTCCTCCCTTCATGCTTGAAGAGAAGGATTAGGACCTGACCTGCTCTTTTAGAATCGCTTCTCCGTTCCAGGGCTCGCCTTCGCTTTTCTTATTATGCTACCTAACTATAGCGGTAGATAGGAGCCAATACGGGATCCTTTCCATAGTCAGGTTCCCTAGTCGCTTTCCTTGTTTTTCCCTTCCTGGTTGTTTTTAGTTGGAGTGTCAGTCCCTGGGATTTCTTCAGTCTTCCCTGCGGTTTGAGTGGAAGTCTCAGTAGTTGCATTACCGTCGCTTTGAGATCTAGTGGGAGAGCCCTTTCTTTACAGTTGGAATTTCCTTTTAGCCAATTGCAGCTCTAATCTAAGGCAAGCAAGAGGAGAGGTTCTAGGCCAAGTGAGTTCTCTAGCCAGGAGTACCTTTTAAGCGCAAGCAGCGGGCTATAAAAGCAAGTGGAGTTGCAGTGATAAGCTAACCCCATGGACCTGCAGCGATCTACTTTCAGTGCTTCTTGGAGGGAGTCATTCCCTTTTGGGCTAACTGCTAGTGAGTTTATTCTTCTGGGGATGATTGAGTGGAAGTTGTAGTTTTTTTCCCTTCTAGACGGTTTTCTGCGGTTCCCCTTTTCCGTCAGTTGGGGTTGGATTTCTTTTGAAGGTAGGAGTTCGTTACAGGGAGTGCTGCTAAGGTATTTTGTAAGTTCCTGCATATCAAGTTCTAAGGTAAGCGCTGTGCTAAGTTTCTAAGTCCGTCTATGTCGATTCAGTTGCTGTTATTCGCCTTTCTTGCGAGCCAGAAGTTGTAGTTGCTTTCCTTTCATTCACCCTCTCCCTGTCATTAGCTATCCTAAGCCTTTCTTTCGTTCTGCCATTCTTTCTGCTAGCTATCTAGTGGGAGAAAAAAGAGAAGCCCATACTGTTGGAGTGCTAGGCTAAGCCCTTTCCCTAAAGAGTACTTTCGTATGCATAACCTGTTGTTTCCTATGGCTAAGCCGTGGAATCCTATGGACGTGGAAGACTCTAGATAAGCAGTGGAAGTTAGATCAGTTGCTTAGGAAGGTGCCTATAGAAGTTCCCTGCCATGCATTTCCTGGACTCTGATAGCCCTGCATATGATTCTATGGCGGTCCCAGGGGAGTTCCCTGCAGCCTATATATATATAAAGCTATATAGTTTCAATGGCAGTTGCCTTCGGTGCATTTTCAGTAAAAAGAATATCAAAATCCCTAGCCAGCTTATCTAATCTCCCAGACTTTATCGAGCCAGTTCGAGGGGTTTTAGTTCCAGTCGTAAGCCCATCCTAACTAAGCTCTTCCATTGCTAATGCCGTACTTGGGTTTTTAGAAGAAGTGGAAATTATAGATTGAGTTCTCTTTGCTCTTCTGTCGATCCCGCCCAGTCCACCTAAGAGTGGGAAAGACTTTGAGTAGTAGTCTTTTCTGTCTCTCGCCCTTCCAGTCCATCGATTGTTAGTTCTCTTGAGACTTCTGTTACATCCCTTAAGTCAGTCTTAAGGGTAGATAGCGCTATAGGCTAACGATAAGATTCAAGGGTAAGGCTCTCCTTCTATTTAGTCGATGCTTGTTTTTCCTTTGATGGAGAAGTAGTAGTTGCTTCTCTCTTCAAGCGAGTTGTTGGAGTGCTTTTGTAAGTAAGAAGCCCCTCCTGTTGGCGTGCTATAAAATAGAATTTGAGTGATAGGGCCAATGCTAAGTGTTCCATGTCGTTGGATAGTCGGTTCGAGGGCAAGGAAGGAAGTTATCATTTTGAAGCCTGCGAGCTAGTAATTCCTCTCCTCGATAAAATGGGCATACCTTTTTCTTTCCTTCGCTTCGTAAAGTAAACGACAATGGAAAGAGTGCTAAAAAGAGTGGAAGTTGCCCCTCCTAGGGTTCAAATTGGAGTTTGAGGTTACATTGGAGTCTCTTACTAGTCCATTTCTAATCCTTTTTAGCCAGTTTCCTTCTATCCCATTGAAGCAGTTGTACCAATTGCAACAGTCTTAAGGCCATTAGTTGGAGTGCTAAGTGCTGCTTTGGCAGTCGAGTTTTTTCTTACATCCAGTGCTACATCTAGAGGTCCAGTCCCCTGGGTCATTTGATATCTCTAGTCTGAGTTCCGTTCAACAAGCCAGTTCTGTTAGATCGCTTACAGTCCCCGTAGTGTCCAGTAGCTGTCTCTTTTTCTTACCTTAACCTTAGGCAAGCGAAGACATAGCTTAAAAAAAGTTAAGATATCACCATCCGGTGGGAGTTGCTATCCATATAGTTCCATGGCAGTTCTACTTGCAGCCATTGAGAGTTCTCTTGCATCCGCTTTCAATCCAGCGGAGTAAGGGGCAAAAGGATCTGACGCAAGTTGGAGCTAAGGATCGACAGAAAGCTAGGGTTTTCGTGCTTCTCCCTTCTTATCATAAGGAACTAAGGAGTTAACGATCTCTCGCTTAAGGAGATATCTAGCCAAGCGATTCACCTGATCCAGACGGTGGGTTTGAGGATAGTAAGTAAGAGGTTCCGTTCCATAGAAGGCACCACTTGAACTTGTGCATGCTGATACTAGGGAACAAGCTTTCTGGGCCAAAAACAGTAGTCTTTCATTCAAGCAGTAGGAGTAAGTAAGAGTAGTGGCATTCTCATCAAAAGGATAAGTAAGTTCGCAATCCAGTGATAAAGTGAAAAAAGGTGCTTTTATCTGCGCATATTCCCTGGTGAGGATATGCATATAATATTTTAGGTAATAAAGTGCTTCAAGATTATAGGTTACAGGTCAGTCCTAATCTATAGGATTGATTCTGGCTTCTGTAGGACTACTAACTAGACTATGCTTTCTCTCCGGGCCTTTGCTAAAAACGTTGGAAGGAAATCTGTGCGAAGGCTTTCTGTGGGTAAGGCAAAGGTCATCAAAGCTAGGGCAAGGGCAAAGGTAGATGTAATATTGCGATATGTGTCTTACCGTGGTAATTCCTTGATTTACCTAGTGGGTCTAACTAGATTTGATGTCTAAGGAAGAGGAGAATCGCCCTAAAGAGCCTGCCTAGTCCTTCTCGAATCCTGTGAGTTCTGTTACATCCTCAGTTCCTGCTTTTATCAAAGCAGTGACCTTTCGTTCCTGCAAGCCAGTGCCAGTTGGCGTGATAAGATAAGCGCTTTATAAGACCTCTAAGCCTGAGAGTTCTGTTCCATTTCGTAAGCGAGTGTGAAGTGTGAAGTACTTCCATTCGCCCCTCCTCCAATTGCGGACTCCTTGTCAGAAGAGTTATCAAGCGCAAGGGAAAAGACTAGCAAGCCAATTACAGTCTTAAGGGTTGGTGTTCTAATTCTCTTCTCATTGGATCCAGTTGGAATTGTAGTTATCTTTGCTGTTGTGCCAAGCGAGGGAGTTCTTTGATAACTCTACCAATAATTAGGGTGCAGGCAAGTTTTCCCTAATAGGATTCACTTTCTGTTGAAGTAGGTCAGAGAGTGAGCCCGTGTCCTCCTCGGGGAAAGGCAAGCCATCTAGTCTCAGTGGAAAATAAGAATACCCGTAATTAATAGAACCCCTAGTTGTAGAAGTAGTGGGATTGCTATTTTCATTTCATCCATTGGGAATTCCCTGCCATCTAGAGTTTAAGTCCTAAGCTAATTCTCGGAGAGTTGCAGTGCCTATTATTGCCTTTACAAGTAGAAGTCCCATTTCTTTCCTGTTCGAGGATTGACTCGAGTTTTTTTATATAAAACTAGTGATCCAGTTCCATAGTTAAGCTCTTGTCTAATCTATTTCATTTCATTTGTATGGGTTACACCTAATTAATGAGCAAGTCTGTTTTTAAGCATTAGATGAGTAAGCAAGCCTTCAGACGGTTTGAAAGCGTTTACTTTACAGCAATCCTAGGCTCGTATGGTCCCTTTCTATGTGTGTCTGCAAGGGCAAAAGGAAAGCAAGCCAGTTCCCTTCCATCGGTCCTAGTCAGCCTCTTTCCTCTCTCTTGTGCAAGGCTAGCTGTCCATAGCGCTTACATGCTCGGGCTCCTGTCTGTGATAGGATGGTTTCATGCTCTTCCCCTCGCTCTGCCTTATCCAATCGGGGATTTCTTTTTCATATCTGTCTTTTGATGCGGGGTTTGATAAACTTTTGAGATTGAAATGTTCGTTGCCGAAGGAAAAAGTAATTGAGGACAAAAAGACAGGGAAAATGAAACTTTTGAAATGCTTTTCGTAAGGGTCCGTGCAGCCGGTCTTTCAGCAAGTAAGCTAGATAGAGGGCGAGTGTGCGTAAGCAAGAAGTAAGACAGACAGTTTCTTTCCTTTCTAAGAGTCTGTCTTCCGGGTCCTTCTTTTCCTTTGTCTAAGAGAGGGGCCTAACTAAGGGTTCTAGGAATGTACTTTCTTTCTATATGTTATATGCCTTGCCTTCTTTCCTGTCTCAGTCTGTGCTTTCTAAGAGCGAGCCCCACGGAAGGAAGAAGCCAGTACGTAGAGGGGCGAAGCCACAGCAGCGTACGGGAATTGGGATGGGATCATGCCCATTACAGTAGCGTGAAGCGATAACAGAAAGCGGACAGTCCCAGATCTGGTCCATGTGAACTTGGTGATTAGACACAGAGATTCATATTACTCTTCTCTTCCTGTGGCCCAGCAGGTTAGGCTTTTTTTATATTCAAATAAGGCATGCTGGGGGAGTGCATGATCCGCGGGCGGCAGGAGTCAGCGAGACGTAGCAAGTAACCCGTCACATAGAGGATTGTCCTGACAGACGAATCATATGCGCCCAGAGCTCATGGTCCATCAGAGGTAAAAAGGCCATTGAAAGAACGAGTGGAGTGGCTATGAGTTGCTGAAGCAACTCAATTTCCTAGCTCCAAACCAAAGGCACGAGAGTGGATCGGGGAATCGAAAATGCTTCTTTGATTGTTTAGGAAGAAAGCGTAGCAGGGGAAGGGGATAGCACCGGTCTTGACTCTGACACTCTTCTTGTTCGAGTAGATGTCGGCATTTCCGCTGTTAAAGAGACATCTCAATAAAAGAAGGGTTTCCTTTAGGGGCGCTGTTTTCATCCAACTCGAAATATCGTAAAAGAAGAAAAAGAATGTTACGTTACGCCCAAAAACTCCCATGCTTTACGTTGGAAAACAACCAACCACAGTTCTTTTTACTTCTTCACTACTCGTACAGAAAGGACGGAGTTCAGCTGTCTGTAGAGAATCCATTTTTTTTGATTTGAATCAATCATGCCTCAACTGGATAAATTCACATATTTTTCACAATTCTTCTGGTCATGCCTTTTCCTCTTTACTTTCTATATTCCCATATGCAATGATGGAGATGGAGTACTTGGGATCAGCAGAATTCTAAAACTACGGAACCAACTGGTTTCACACCGGGGGAAGACCATCCGGAGCAACGACCCCAACAGTTTGGAAGATATCTTGAGAAAAGGTTTTAGCACTGGTGTATCCTATATGTACTCTAGTTTATTCGAAGTATCCCAATGGTGTAAGGCCGTCGACTTATTTGGAAAAAGGAGGAAAATCTCTTTGATCTCTTGTTTCGGAGAAATAAGTGGCTCACGAGGAATCGAAAGAAACATATTTTATTTCATCTCGAAGTCCTCACATAGCACTTCTTACAATACTGGATGGGTGATCACTTGTAGGAATGACATAATGCTAATCCATGTTCTACACGGCCAAGGACGCATAATCTCATTATGACAAGCATTATGACACTAACAGAAAGGAGATATACTCCTTTTCAAATCGCTCGCTCTTTATGGTTCCTGCTCTATTTGAAGCTCCTTGTCGGAAAATCGAGCCTTTCTGTCTTCTGTAGACTGCCTTTAGTTCGATTTCTTCCATTTTCAATAAGAATTTGGCTCTTTTTTTTGATCTCCATTTTGATTCCACCTGCTCCTTTTCACCTCTTTACTGGGGGGGGATGGGGGGTTAGAGGACATGGTTGACCCCTATTTTTGGGGGCAGGGCGCAGGCCCCTCTATGGGGGCGCAACCGCCAACTCCTTCACACTCAGACCCCCTTCTCATTGCTTACGAGGCTTCGGGCTCGTCGGAGCAAACACGTCGCGATCCCCATTTTCCTGACAACTCTTTTTGGCTCCAGGAAATGGAGAAGTTGGAGCAATTTGACAAGGAGCTGGACGAGGGTCGCGTTTCTTCTTTCTTTTTATCGGGAGCAAGCAAACCCTAAATAAATAACCTTTCTAATTTGAAAAGGGCATTTCTGTCGATTCCCAATCTCGAAACTGAGAGTGCGAAGTCACAAGCTGATGAGCTATATGTGAAGTTCAAAAACCCACTTAAGAAAGGAAAGATATAGCTATCAATCTAAAACTGGAACTCGAGCCGAAACTGTAAGGAAAGGTCCCGGCTGCCAACCACGCTTCGCTGTATTGCAAAATCGGGAAGTGAAGTGAGGTGGGCTTTCACTCACTCCGTTGCGACGGGCCGCTCGGAGTGCCGCTAGGGCCGAAGAATTCGCTTCTCTTCTCGAGCGGAACCGCGTCCTTCTCGAGCTAGGGCCCTCCTTCTCGAGCGGCAGGGCCTCCTTGAGTGGAACCGCTATAGAGTGGTGCGTCCACGAAGATAAGCGGGCACGCATACGCGGCTTACTATTTTCTTTCTTTTCCCATGCTTTTCGTCGGAAAAACCAACGATTCTCTTCTCAAAGTAATAGAGAGATCTTTTTATAGTTAGACTTCTATCAATGCAATGAAAGAACCATCCCTTCCTCTTTCTTTGTCCTGTCAGATAGAAAGAAAGCAAATTAGACCCCAAAGAGCCCGGTGGGGGTGAAGGGGGGGTTTACATACAACCGAGGCAAAGTGGTTTATGATTGAATCTCAGAGGCATTCTTATCATTTGGTAGATCCAAGTCCATGGCCTATTTCGGGTTCACTCGGCGCTTTGGCAACCACCGTAGGAGGTGTGATGTACATGCACCCATTTCAAGGGGGTGCAACACTTCTCAGTTTGGGCCTCATATTTCTCCTATA